TTCTTGGCCTAAAAAAAGTAATCTTTCTCGATAAAGTCGGTTGAGTAGGGTAAAATTGTATCCCTTAGGAACCGTACATGCACCTTTTGATGCATACGGTTCAAAAAAAATTGCGAAAAAAAAAGAATCAATGTATAGATTCCAGTCCTCTTTCTTTTTTCCTATTCTTTTTCATAGCAGGTTTTTCTAACTTCTAACGAAAAGGCTTTTTCTTCGATTTTTCAATAAAGACGAATTTTGACTTCTTTTCTTTCTTCTTTATAATAGAAAAAAAGTCAATAAACTTATCGAATTAACTTCTCATTGATGTATTATTTCATCGAGATTCAATACAAATCACGATGGTATTTTCTTGTTCCTGAATGGGTCTCTTTCATCTTTTTAGGTTTATGCTCTACTCCGGGTAAAGATCCGCCCGATTTGGATTTGCACATATAGGACAAATCTTCCCATCACCATTTCTTTTTGTTATGACTTTACAAATAACAAACAGGAATCATTTATGATACACGTAGTAATCATAGATATATTACCAATTGGGTTTTTTCTAAACGGAGCCTGGATACTTCATTTTTTTAGTCCAACCAAAGCCAACCATAAATTATTCTAATTGATAATAGTACTATGAATTCCCCCCCAAAATGCATCTAATTGCACTTCACGCTCCAATTTTTTGATGATTCAATTTCTCTTTCTTGGGCGAAACAGAGGATATCTCGATCGGGGGAGAGAACGGGGAAATCCCATATGACCCAATATATCTGACAAGTCGCACTATACGTCAACCCAAGATGCATCTTCCTCTCCAGGACTTCGGAAAGGTACTTTTGGAACACCAATAGGCATGAATTGAAAGAAAAAAGAACTAAATACTATATTTCACTTTGATGTGGAAACGTAACAATATGGTTTTATTGTCTTTATAATATTGGTTTTATCATATTTATTTAATCCATAGATTAGAAAAATTCAGAAAGAAAGACAAAATAAATAAAGGAAAATTTTTACGAATAGGTCCTTCTAATGATAAATAAGGATGGACGCATTTACTCATAGAAAATGGTATCAATCCCCCATTGCGTATTGGTACTTATCGAGTATAGAATAAATCTGCTTCTCTTTGTTCCTACGAACAGAATTCTTCCATTATTACGAACAGAATACAATAAATATTAATCTAACCCTTGTTAGGAAATAATCCACTCAAGAAGGGAAGTCCATAGGATAGTCATAGTATAGTCTTTTCCAATGCAATAAAGTTACGTAGTGTCTATTTTTCTTTGAGATAAAGGGGTATTTTCCATGGGTTTGCCTTGGTATCGTGTTCATACCGTTGTATTGAATGATCCCGGCCGGTTGCTTTCCGTTCATATAATGCATACAGCTCTGGTTGCTGGTTGGGCGGGCTCGATGGCTCTGTATGAATTAGCAGTTTTTGATCCTTCTGACCCTGTTCTTGATCCAATGTGGAGACAGGGTATGTTCGTTATACCCTTCATGACTCGTTTAGGAATAACCAATTCATGGGGAGGTTGGAGTATTACAGGAGGGACTGTAACGAATCCGGGGATTTGGAGTTTCGAAGGTGTAGCTGGAGCACATATTGTGTTTTCTGGCTTATGCTTTTTGGCAGCTATCTGGCATTGGGTCTATTGGGATCTAGAAATATTTTGTGATGAACGTACAGGAAAACCTTCTTTGGATTTGCCCAAGATCTTTGGAATTCATTTATTTCTCTCCGGGGTGGCTTGCTTTGGTTTTGGTGCATTTCATGTAACAGGCTTGTATGGTCCTGGAATATGGGTGTCCGATCCCTATGGACTAACGGGAAAAGTACAACCTGTAAATCCGTCGTGGGGCGTGGAAGGTTTTGATCCTTTTGTTCCGGGAGGAATAGCTTCTCATCATATTGCAGCAGGTACATTGGGCATATTAGCGGGTCTATTCCATCTTAGCGTCCGACCGCCACAACGTCTATACAAAGGATTGCGTATGGGAAATATTGAAACCGTACTCTCCAGTAGTATCGCGGCTGTCTTTTTTGCAGCTTTTGTTGTTGCTGGAACTATGTGGTATGGTTCAGCAACTACCCCCATCGAATTATTTGGTCCCACTCGTTATCAATGGGATCAGGGTTACTTCCAGCAAGAGATATATCGAAGAGTTAGCGCCGGGCTAGCAGAAAATCAAAGTTTATCAGAAGCCTGGTCTAAAATTCCTGAAAAATTAGCTTTTTATGATTATATAGGCAATAATCCGGCAAAAGGAGGATTATTCAGGGCAGGCTCAATGGATAACGGAGATGGAATAGCGGTTGGATGGTTAGGACACCCTATCTTTAGAGATAAAGAAGGGCGTGAGCTTTTTGTACGTCGTATGCCTACTTTTTTTGAAACATTTCCAGTCGTTTTGGTAGACGGCGATGGAATTGTTAGAGCTGATGTTCCTTTTAGAAGGGCAGAATCGAAGTATAGTGTTGAACAAGTAGGTGTAACCGTTG